TTTATCACATTGGGATATTTTACATCGTTGAATGGGCCCGTTCGAGAACAATTGGATGATGACAAAATTATCAAAGATTGAGATTCCTTATTTCGATTCAATAACGTATGAATAGTTCCTTGATTTGGATTAAGGGATTCTTGAATCCTTGCCTTGGAATAGGAATAAATGGAAGAAAACGGATTGACATTAGCGCGATCTGATCCATTCTCAGAGATTAATCCTGAACCCGACAGATCATTTCTTTTTCCGGTATACAAAATAGGTGACTTCGCTAAGTCGATTCTTAGAAAATCTCTAATTAAACCATTTGTCCTTATTTCAACAAAGGAAGCACAGGCCTTTTCGATCTTTTTGTCTTGGTCCCAATTCAACACTAAACAAGTCCGAACTAATTGAATACTTGTGTCCCAAATTTCAAGAATTGGGTCGTAATAAAGGATATAGTTGACAACTCGAAGTTGTAGATTATCACTTTCTTGCAAGAGATCCGGTGGGAAAAGTCTTCCTAAATTTATACCATCCGTTTTTTTATATGGGACTACAGGTTGAACCAAAACAAAATATTTTTTTTCATACCTGGAAAGTTTCATTCGTTGGATATAGAGCCAATTTTTCAATTTTTTGTATTTTTTGGAATTTTGTTTTCCCCCTCCTGGTGGTATCAATCGGAATGCCTTGTTTGTCTTTCCAGGAAAATGGATATCTCCAGAAAAAATTATTAGTTTAATTTTTTCTGCTTTTTTCTTCACTCGGACCAATCCACCTACCCGGCTTCTTCTATTTAAAGTGATTTGTGTATCTATCCCAATAATACTATTGTGCCGTACCATTATGGAACAAGATTCGGCCAAAATGTGGACTTCCACGGGAATAAAAAAAAACGGATTTACTTCCTTTTGGTATTTTGGCCAAAATACCTTGACTCCTCGATACTCAATCAACTCCTCTTCATTAACGATTGAATTCAGTTCTCTAGTCTCATATTTAGTAAGTCCCGAGCTCTTTCTTATATATCGAGGATCGTCGAAATAAGCAAGAATACTATTTCTACGGAGAATACCATTTCGGGGGATTTCAATTGAGATACCTGAAGAAGGTATTAATTGGTTCTCGCCCTCTTGAATCGATTCGAGTGGGATGATGACTCTATTTCTTCGCCTCTTTGCCAATAAATCCGAATTCCCCTCGAGAACGGCCGGATTTCTGAGATTACAACGACCGGTACATGTCATTCGATTAAGTTCTGAATAATCAGGAATCCTATCTCCTTTTTGATTTTTACCAGAAAAATACGAACTAAAAAATTTGTGTCTCACTTGATTATTAGTTACTGAGGGGTTAGAAATATATCTTCGCTTAACAGAAAGAGAATAAGCGTTCATTTGATCTTGATCCTTGTGGATCGAACAGGGGCCTGGACTGGATCTCCAGGGCTCCCCTAATAATATCCATAAATGACTTGTTTTTGGTAAGAGATGAATATTACCATATGTAAATTCAGGTGCATGGTACACATCGGTATTCCAGTGCATTTCGCCTTCTGAGTCAGAATAAATATGTTTTCGAACCTTCTCTTTCAAATTCAAAGTGGATGTTCTCGCGCGAATCTCAGCAATGACTTGTTCTGATTCTACATATTGATCGTTTTGAACTAAAAGAAAACTTTTGGGCGGAATACACACATTGTGTATAATATCTTCACTTTCAATAGTTACATACAAGTCTCTAGAACATAGAAAAGCAGGATGTCCATGACGTGTACGTGTCGGATGAACCAAATCCTCATTGAATTTTATTTTTCCATTAGAAGGGGCTCGGACATGTTCTGCAGTACCCCCTGTGAATACTCCGCCGGTATGAAAAGTTCTTAATGTTAATTGAGTACCTGGTTCTCCAATAGATTGACCTGCAATAATACCTACAGCTTCTCCCAATTCGACCAGGTCGTCGTGAGCTGGGCTTCGGCCATAGCATAGTTGACAAATCCAAGATGTACTCCTACAAGTAAAGGGGGTTCGAATAGAGATTGGTTGTGCTCTAAAAGTTATGAATCTATTAACAAGTCCAACCCCAATATCTTGATTTCTAGTAGCAATGCATCGCGAACCTATATATATATGATCCGCTAATACACGCCCAATTAATGTTTGGATAAAAATCCTGTCGGTCATCATTCCATTTCGAGGACTTACAGAAATACCTCGGACGGTGCCACAATCTGTTCGACGTACAACAATGTGTTGAACTACTTCAACAAGTCTGCGCGTGAGGTATCCTGCATCTGATGTTCGGATAGCGGTATCCACAACTCCTTTACGGGCTCCGTAGCAAGAAATAATATATTCTGTTAAAGAGAGTCCTTCGCGTAAATTGCTTTGAATGGGTAAATCAATCATTTGACCTTGGGGATCCGACATTAATCCTCTCATACCTACTAATTGATGTACCTGAGATGCATTTCCTCTGGCTCCCGAAAAAGACATTATATGGACTGGATTAAAAGGATCGGTCATCCTAAAATTAGGATTCATTTCTTGTCGCAAATATTCACTTGTGGCATACCAGATCTCGATCGATTGACGTAATTTTTCTACCGCGTGTACATTCCCATAATGATGGTGTTTTTCCAAAATAAAACTTTGTTGTTCAGCGTCTTGAACTAGCCATCTTTTAGAAGGTATTGTTAAAAGATCATCAATTCCTAATGAAATGGATGCGGCGGTAGCTTGTCGGAAACCCAGAGTCTTTACTTGATCCAGGATATGTGATGTATATCCTATTCCATAGTGATCAATAAATCGACTAATAAGTCGTTTCATGGCAGTTCCGTCTATCACTTTATTGTGAAAGACCTGAGTGGGCCGTTCTGCCATTAGTACCTCCATATTGCGCTGAGTAGAATTTGACAATGGGTTTGAGTCAGTGATTGGACAACTTCCTTTTCTAGATCTTGATTCACGTAGAAATTCCGCAATTTTATAGTCCTAGTTAACCCGGCGAGACTCGAATTCCCGCTGGTAGCATAGAATTACAACAGCCCTGCCAAAACCCCTGTATGGCTTCTTCTATTTCTCGATAAAGAGAAATATGCCCAAGAGTGGTTCGAATATATATATAAAGAATTTCTTTTTTTATACTTCTTACTATTAGATAGTGTCCATAAATCTCATAATAGGTCCCCAAAGATTCATAGTGAATTTCAATGGGAGCTTCTCTTGCAGCAATAACGCGTTGATCTAGTCGCCACCGCAGCCACAAAGGACTACCTAAATTGATTCGTTTTTGCCGAAAAGCTCCAATTGCATCATAGGCGTTACAAAAAAACGGTTCTTTTTTTTTTGTATACTTATAGTTATTATCTTCATTTTGATAGTTTCTACCATTACACGGATTATACCTATTTACACAAATACCCCGACGATTTCCACTCGTTAAGACATAGAGTCCACTAAGCATATCTTGAGTTGGTGCAGAAATAGGATCTCCAATAGTTGGAGACAAAAGATTCATATGAGAAAACATAAGTAAACGTGCCTCTGCTTGAGCCTCCAAAGATAAAGGCACATGAACAGCCATTTGATCCCCGTCAAAGTCCGCATTGAAGCCCTTACAAACTAATGGGTGTAAACAAATAGCGCGCCCTTCTACTAAAATGGGGAGGAATGCCTGTATGCCTAATCTATGCAGGGTAGGCGCTCTATTCAGCAATACAGGATGGTCATCCAGAATTTCTTGAAGTATTTCCCATACAATCGGTTTTTTTTTACGAATTTGACTCTTAGCAACTCCGATGTTCGAAGCAAGATGTTTTCTAATTAGGTCACGAATTACAAATGCCTGGAAAAGTTCTATTGCTATTTCGCGAGGCAATCCACATCGATGTAATGAAAGTGAAGGGCCCACGACAATCACTGACCGCCCTGAATAATCGACGCGTTTACCAAGCAGAGTCTCGCGAACTCTTCCTTCTTTGCCTTCAATTACATCTGAAAGCGACTTGTAAACTCTGTTATGATCATCCCTCATTGGTTGTCCGCAGATTCCATTATCAAGAAGTGCATCCACTGCTTCTTGTAGCAATTTTTCCTGAGATATTATTAATTCTTCTGGCGTAGCTATACTTGTTGTTAATAGATCTGTAAGAGTATTATTCCGATAGATAATTCTTCTATAGATTTCATTAATATCCGAGGTCACCAATTTATCCTCATCTATATGATAAATTGGTCTCAACTCAGGAGGAAGAACTGGTAATAGACACAAAACCATCCATTTTGGTTCTATATTTGTTCGAATAAAATGCTTAGCCAATTCCATACGTCTAAGCAAAAAATCCTTTCTTCTTCCAACTTTTCGATCTTCCCATTCATTCCCTGTGGGTTCCTCTTCCTCCAATTCTTTCCATTCTACCAATGAATAATCTATAATAATTCGTAAATCTAGATTGGCTAATTGTTGTCTGATAGAACCTCCCCCGGTAGACATCTCTCGATTTCTAAATGTATCGAAGCTCCGGGTAGTAAAAAAAATTGGGATCCTGTATTTCCAGGGTTGGATTTCATATTCCAATAAACCCCGTAATCGTAAAAAAGTGGGTTTCTTATCTATGGGCCTAGCAAAATAAAAATTGGGATAGGATCTCCCCCCCTCAAAATCGGACGTGAAAGTTTACTCTCATCCGGCTCAAGTAAGTCAAATAAAGAAAAAAAGAAAAAGAAAGGAGTTCTCCCTTTCAAATTCTAGAAAACTCCAAAAAGATCTACTCCTTACTCAAGTTTCCAGTGAAGACCAAGCAAAACCTCATTTATTGCGTCTTCCTTATTATTTTTATTTTATTTAAATTTTATGAAGTCTTTATTCAATTCAATTATGACATAAATGAAATGTGAAATTCTTGAGTAGTCTACTTCCCCTCGAATGATGAATCCCATAATTCTTAATTAAAGAGTACCTTGGAATTCATAAGGAATTTACTTGTCTATGTACTGTTCCATTCG